ATAGGAGGGAAAGTCGATTTATGGATGGAATCAAATACGCAGTATTTACAGAAAAGAGTCTTCGTTTATTGGGAAAGAATCAATATACTTTTAATGTCGAATCGGGATTCACTAAGACAGAAATAAAGCATTGGGTCGAGCTCTTCTTTGGTGTTAAGGTAGTAGCTGTGAATAGCCATCGACTACCCGGAAAGGGTAGAAGAATGGGACCTATTCTGGGACATACAATGCATTACAGACGTATGATCATTACCCTTCAACCGGGTTATTCTATTCCACTTCTAGATAGAGAAAAGAACTAAAGGAGAATACTTAATAATACGGCGAAACATTTATACAAAACACCTATCCTGAGCACACGCAAGGGAACCGTAGACAGGCAAGTGAAATCCAATCCACGAAATAAATTGATCCATGGACGGCACCGTTGTGGTAAAGGTCGTAATGCCAGAGGAATCATTACCGCAAGGCATAGAGGGGGAGGTCATAAGCGCCTATACCGTAAAATCGATTTTCGACGGAATCAAAAAGACATATCTGGTAGAATCGTAACCATAGAATACGATCCTAATCGAAATGCATACATTTGTCTCATACACTATGGGGATGGTGAGAAGAGATATATTTTACATCCCAGAGGGGCTATAATTGGAGATACTATTGTTTCTGGTACAAAAGTTCCTATATCAATGGGAAATGCCCTACCTTTGAGTGCGGTTTGAACTATTGATTTACGTAATTGGAAGTAACCAATTAGGTTTACGATGAAACCTAGAAATCGATCACTGATCCAATTTGACTACCTCTACGGGATAGACCTCAACAGAAAACTGTTGAGTAACGGCAGCAAGTGATTGAGTTCAGTAGTTCCTCATAGAAAATTATTGACTCTAGAGATATGGTAATATGGAGAAGACAAAATTGTTTGAAGCACGCACAGAACCGGAAGCGCCCCTTGTTTCAAAGAGAGGAGGACGGGTTATTCACATTTAATTTGATGGTCAGAGGCGAATTGAAAGCTAAGCAGTGGTAATTAAGACCCCCGGGTGAAAATAGGGATGTCTCCTACGTTACCCATAATATGTGGAAGTATCGACGTAATTTCATAGAGTCATTCGATCTGAATGCTACATGAAGAACATAAGCCAGATGACGGAACGCGGAGACCTAGGATGTAGAAGATCATAACATGAGCGATTCGGCAGATTTGGATTCCTTTTCCATATATCCACTCATGTGGTACTTCATCATACGATTCATATAAGATCCATCTGTCTAGAGATCGTCATATACATCTAGAAAGCCGTATGCTTTGGAAGAAGCTTGTACAGTTTGGGAAGGGGTTTTTTGAGAAAAAAGAAGAATCTACTTCAACCGATATGCCCTTAGGCACGGCCATACATAACATAGAAATCACACGTGGAAGGGGTGGGCAATTAGCTAGAGCGGCGGGTGCTGTAGCGAAACTGATTGCAAAAGAGGGTAAATTGGCCACTTTAAGATTACCATCTGGGGAGGTCCGTTTGGTATCCCAAAACTGCTTAGCAACAGTCGGACAAGTGGGTAATGTTGGGGTGAACCAAAAAAGTTTGGGTAGAGCCGGATCTAAGTGTTGGCTAGGTAAACGCCCCGTAGTAAGAGGGGTAGTTATGAACCCCGTGGACCACCCCCATGGGGGCGGTGAAGGGAAAGCCCCTATTGGTAGAAAAAAACCCACAACCCCTTGGGGTTATCCAGCGCTTGGAAGAAGAACTAGGAAAAGGAAAAAATATAGTGATAGTTTTATTCTTCGTCGTCGTAAGTAAATACGTAACTAGGAATATGGAAAATTGCATTGCAATAATGCGATGGGCGAACGACGGGAATTGAACCCGCGCATGGTGGATTCACAATCCACTGCCTTGATCCACTTGGCTACATCCGCCCCTTATCCAGCTAAGGGATTTTCTATTTTTTCCACTCATCATTATTCTATTTATTCTGACCTCCATACTTCGATCGAGATAGTGGACATAGGATGCCACTCTTTAAAATAAAAAAAAAGGAGTAATCAGCTGTGACACGAAAAAAAACGAATCCTTTTGTAGCTCGTCATTTATTGACAAAAATCGAAAAGGTCAATATGAAGGAGGAGAAAGAAACAATAGTAACGTGGTCCCGGGCATCTAGCATTCTACCCGCAATGGTTGGCCATACAATCGCGATTCATAATGGAAAGGAACATATACCTATTTACATAACAAATCCTATGGTAGGTCGCAAATTGGGGGAATTCGTGCCTACTCGGCATTTCACGAGTTATGAAAGTGCAAGAAAGGATACTAAATCTCGTCGTTAACTGAATTCAGAATAGAAAGATTCAGAATAAACAAAATTTATAGGATTCAAATAATAAAGTAAAGGTAGGCGGGGAATAACCTTATTTATGACAAGTTTCAAATTGGTAAAGTATACCCCTAGGATAAAGAAGAAGAAGAATGGGCTACGGAAACTCGCAAGAAAAGTTCCAACTGATCGTCTACTTAAGTTCGAACGAGTTTTCAAAGCACAAAAACGCATACATATGTCTGTTTTCAAAGCACAAAGAGTTCTTGATGAGATTCGATGGCGCTACTACGAGGAAACCGTTATGATACTGAACCTCATGCCTTATCGAGCATCTTATCCCATCTTAAAGTTGGTTTATTCGGCAGCAGCAAATGCTACTCATTATAGGGATTTCGACAAAGCGAATTTATTCATAACAAAAGCCGAAGTCAATAGGAGTACTATTATGAAAAAATTCAGACCTCGGGCTCGAGGACGTGGTTATCCTATAAAAAAAACCATGTGTCATATAACAATTGTACTAAATATAGTAAAGAAATCTAAATAACCTTTAGATCAACCTAAGATTTCGATTCCCAGTAAAAAAAAAAAAAATACAATAGAAAAATATGGGACAAAAAATAAATCCACTCGGTTTCAGACTTGGTACAACCCAAAATCACCATTCTTTTTGGTTCGCACAACCAAAAAATTATTCTGAAGGTCTACAAGAAGATAAAAAAATACGGAATTGTATCAAGAACTATATACAAAAGAATAGGAAAAAAAGCTCGAATAGAAAAATAGAATCAGACTCAAGTTCCGAAGTAATTACACATATAGAAATTCAAAAAGAAATCGATACAATTCACGTTATAATCCATATTGGATTCCCCAATTTATTAAAGAAAAAAGGAGTAATCGAAGAATTAGAGAAAGATATCCAAAAGGAAGTGAATTCTGTAAACCAGAGACTTAATATTGCTATCGAAAAAGTTAAAGAACCTTATAGACAACCTAACATTCTTGCGGAATATATAGCTTTCCAATTAAAAAATAGAGTTTCATTCCGAAAGGCAATGAAAAAAGCCATTGAATTAACTAAAAAAGCGGATATAAAGGGAGTAAAAATCAAAATAGCAGGTCGTCTAGGAGGGAAAGAAATTGCACGTGCCGAATGCATCAAAAAGGGTAGACTTCCCCTCCAAACAATTCGCGCTAAAATTGATTATTGCTGCTATCCAATTCGAACTATCTATGGAGTATTAGGTGTAAAAATTTGGATATTCATAGAAGAAGAATAACTAACCCTGTCTTCTCATTCTGGCCAGTGATAGAATAAAAAAGCTAAGAACCTTATTTTTCCAAAAATCCCTGAAAAAAGAAGAAATTATACCTCTTTCTATAAGATTTAATGAAAATTGATAAATCTTTTAATATAATTGCTATGCTTAGTGTGTGACTCGTTAGTTTTTCTTTAGGGGCAAAAATGGAAATTCAAAAAAAAAATTGACTGAAGCCTACTAAAAATAGAAAAAACTTAGTAATTAAATATAGAAAATTAACCAATAACCAACCTATTGCTTCGTATTGTCGAGATCCTAACTAAGAAACAGTCACTATGTGAATAAATACATCTATCATAAATGAATGAATCTATCATATAGTTGTAGCAACTGCATTTTTTCTCTAAAAAAGAAACCTGATTCTAGGTTGTAAAACAAAACTAAAGGGATGTGGATAAAAGGAGGGATGATAGATAGAAGGAAGAAGAATAAGAAAGATATAAGATTCCAATGTGTATGGTCTATGAATTACATCATAAAAGGCAATGTGATAAAGCATCAATATAATAAAATAATAAAAAAAAAGAGAGAAGTTTAATGTTCACCAAAACAACTCACTTTATCTTTCCTTTGAAATCATAATTTGGAAACAATAAATAAAAATTTAAAGCAATAATAAAGAGCAGCCCGGGTTAATAAAACTGAGAGAATTAACTCGGAAAGTTTGGAAGCTCCATTGCAGGATTCAAACCTAACCATTAAAGGAGAAGCTGTGGGAACGACAAAAGCTATGACTGCATAGGATTTATTTTATTGAAAAGAATCCTAATACTTCATTGGGTGGGATGGCGGAACAAACCAAAAAAATTGCTTTATTTGTTAAGGTTATAAATTAACAAATAAGACAAGAAAGAGTAAATATTCGCCCGCGAAATCCTTATTGGATTCGAATACTTTACTATGATTCAATAAGGGTAAAAATAAGGATATTCTTAAAAAAAAAAGATTACATTATCTACAAATATAGAATTTGGATATATTCTAGATCTTTTTTCTTGACTATATATTTAAGAAATTCAAAATAAAAAAAAAAACAAAATTCTATTATATATTGATGTGGATCTATCCGTAATATTTTTAAATATTATGGAATTAGAGAAATTTGCACGCTTTCTCATTTCATTCGCGAGGAGCTGGATGAGAAGAAACTCTCATGTCCAGTTTTGTAGTAGAGATGGAACTAAAAAAGAACCATCGACTATAACCCCAAAAGAACTAGATTTCGTAAACAACATAGAGGAAGAATGAAGGGAAAATCCTGCCGAGGCAATCGTATTTGTTTTGGTAGATATGCTCTTCAAGTACTTGAACCCGCTTGGATCACAGCGAGACAGATAGAAGCAGGACGAAGAGCAATGACACGATATGCACGTCGTGGTGGAAAACTATGGGTACGTATATTTCCCGACAAACCAGTTACACTAAGACCCACAGAAACACGTATGGGCTCAGGAAAAGGATCCCCTGAATATTGGGTAGCCGTTGTTAAACCAGGCCAAATACTTTATGAAATGAGCGGAGTATCTGAAACTGTAGCTAGAGCAGCTATCTCCATAGCTGCTAGTAAAATGCCCATACGAAGTCAATTTCTTAAATTAGAGATATAGAACCCCCAAAAGGAGTATTGAAGATAAAAAACCCCTGGTTTTTCCTTCTGGAAAGACAATATTTCTTTCATCCCTTTGCAGTGAATGAAATAACAAATTGAAATCCAAATAATATGATTCAACCCCAGACCCTTTTAAATGTAGCGGATAACAGTGGAGCTCGAAAATTGATGTGTATTCGAGTCATAGGCGCTGCTGGTAATCAGCGATATGCTCGTATTGGTGATGTTATTGTTGCTGTAATCAAAGACGCAGTGCCCCAAATGCCTCTAGAAAGATCCGAAGTAATTCGAGCTGTAATTGTACGTACATGTAAAGAATTCAAATGTGAAGACGGTATAATAATACGCTATGATGACAATGCAGCAGTTATCATTGATCAAAAAGGAAATCCAAAAGGAACTCGAGTTTTTGGCGCGATTGCCGAGGAATTGAGAGAATTGAATTTTACTAAAATAGTTTCATTAGCTCCTGAAGTATTATAAATACTAGTAGACGAGATATAGATCAAAGAAAAAATTAGTAGATTGTGTTTTACGTATATGCTTTAAAATCCAAAATTAAAAGAAAAGGGAAAACATGTTGATTATCTAAAAATTAGGAGGAACCTAGAATTAGAGTCTTATGGGCAAGGACACTATTGCTGATTTACTAACCTCTATAAGAAACGCAGACATGAGTAAAAAAGGAACTGTTCGAGTAATATCTACAAATATTACCGAAAACATTGTTAAAATACTTCTACGAGAGGGTTTTATTGAAAGTGTTCGGAAACATCAAGAAAGTAACAGATATTTCTTGGTTTCAACTTTGCGACATCAAAAGAAAAAAACTAGAAAGGGAATATATAGAACTAGAACCTTTTTAAAGCGTATCAGCCGACCTGGCTTACGAATTTATACTAACTATCAAGGAATTCCTAAAGTTTTGGGCGGAATGGGAATTGCTATTCTTTCTACTTCTCAAGGTATAATGACAGATCGAGAAGCTCGACTAAACAGAATTGGGGGAGAAGTCTTATGTTATATATGGTAATGGCCCCGCCTATAGTACCCGAATTCTATCTCGAACTTCCTATTTTGAAAATAAAAATAGAAAAATAGGAGAAAAAATATGACAGAAAAAAAAAATAGGAGAGAAAAAAAAAACCCGAGAGAAGCAAAAGTTACTTTCGAAGGTTTAGTTACGGAAGCCCTACCCAACGGAATGTTCCGAGTTCGCTTAGAGAATGACACCATCATCCTGGGCTATATTTCAGGAAAAATCCGGTCCAGTTCTATACGAATACTGATGGGGGATAGGGTCAAAATTGAAGTAAGTCGTTATGATTCAAGCAAGGGACGTATAATTTATAGACTTCCCCATAAGGATTCGAAGCGTACTGAAGACTCGAAGGATACTGAAGATTTGAAGGATACCAAAGATTCAAAGGATTAAATTTTTCTAGGATAATCAATTCCAAATTTCAAAATTTAAGTGAAGAGGCTGCTTATTTTTTTCCAAAAGAGTAAATTCATAGTTTAAGAAAGGAATACCTAAATATGAAAATAAGAGCTTCCGTTCGTAAAATTTGTACAAAATGTCGACTAATTCGTAGGCGCGGGCGAATTAGAGTCATTTGTTCCAATCCGAAGCATAAACAAAGACAGGGGTAATCTTTCAAAAAAGGAGCTTTCCTTTCTAAAAAGTAAAAAAAGTACCCACAAAAATGTCCAAATTAAAAAAAAAAAAATTAAAGTAAGGATATATTTAACCCTGAAACGGATATCTTTGTATTTTTTTTTCTTTTTGTTATTTCTAACTCATATTTATGAGATAATAAAATATGACAAAAGCTATACCAAAAATAGGTTCACGTAAGAAAGTGCGTATTGGTTTGCGTAGGAATGCCCGTTTTAGTTTACGCAAGAGTGCACGTAGAATAACAAAAGGAGTTATTCATGTTCAAGCCAGTTTCAACAATACCATTATAACTGTTACAGACCCCCAAGGTCGGGTGGTTTTCTGGTCTTCTGCAGGTACTTGTGGATTCAAAAGCTCAAGAAAAGCATCACCCTATGCTGGTCAAAGAACAGCAGTAGATGCTATTCGTACAGTGGGTTTGCAACGAGCAGAAGTTATGGTAAAAGGGGCTGGTAGCGGAAGAGATGCCGCATTACGAGCCATTGCTAAAAGTGGTGTACGGTTAAGTTGTATACGCGATGTAACACCTATGCCGCATAATGGATGTCGACCTCCTA